ATTGGGCATAAAAATTTGGACATTTCTAGACAAGAAATAATAAACCCTTACTTGACTTGGTTTTTCCATTCTATCCATTGCTAGAAGAAAACAAAAAAGAACAAAATCCTTCATTCTTTTTTTTTGTTTAATCAAAACAAAAAGAAACACTTCTAATTCTATTAACTATTAAATTCAAATAGGCAAATATTAATTTAATAATTTCAAATTTTACACTATAAAATTAATTTAATATTAATAATTTAACTAGATATGGCTATTTCTAATTCTTCGAATTCTATTTATATCGGGTTGAATAAAATAAAATAAAAAATTGAGTAATATAATTGCTATGCTTAGTGTGTGACTCGTTGGTTTTTTAGAGTCCGGATAAAAAAGAAAAAACGGACTGACCAGAGTATGAACTAATAATTATACAACTAATAATCAACCCATCACTTTGCATTATCTGGATACAAAAAAAGAGTCAAGATATGATATATTAGTCATATCATTGTAGCAATTAAAATCCTTTTTGCACAAACAAAAGAAAAACAATCTGATTATGCTTTAGAAATCAAAATAGAAAATTATGCAGATAAGTGGAAGGATGAAAGAAAGAAAAAGAATATCAATGATATAAAATTCCAATATGTAAGGTCTATGAGTCATCACATAAAAGCTAATGTAGTAAAGCATCCATACCAATTGATTTAAAATTAAACTAATCTGTTGATAAAACAAAAAACCAAGAGCCTTGATTCACTCCAGACTGAGAAGATTGACTCAAGAACAATTTTTTTTTTATTTTATAATTTTATTAGAGGCTCCATTGGAAAAATAAGACCTAAACATTAATTGAGAAGTGATGGGAACGATGTAACCTATAAATACATAAGATTTTACTGAAAACAAATCTTAATGATTTATTGGGAGGATAGCGAAAGGAAACAGAAGACAATCGATTTATTTTATTATGAGAGATCATGGGTTACCTCTACAAATAAAATAACTATTGAAAAACTAAATATGCAAGAGGAAATATTCGCCCGCGAAGATTTGTTTTATATTCTTTTTGATTGCTAAATTTGATCAATCTGATATCCTAATTCGAATATATAAAAAAATTTGTTACAACCTTATATTATAACAAATAACAAAAACAAGATTATCGAAAATAAACAAATAAAATAGAAAAAATTATTCTAGTTATAGACATTAATTATAGAGAATTTTTTCTATTTCTATCTAGAACTATTAGATCTAGAACTATTAGATCTAGAACTAGTAGAACTCTAAAATAGAATATAGATTCTAATTTATATATATTAGATAGATACAAATTTTTATTCTACTAATATTCTATTCTACCTAATATCCTATTCTAATAATCTAAGATTTTAATACTAATAAATAGATCTAATAAGTAAGAAATAAATTAAAATAAATAGATTTAACTAAATTAAATGAAATCTCAAAGAATACGATGATTTAATATATTATTTTATTCGTAAAAGACATGGATATTTTTTTTTAATCATTTCATTCGCGAGGAGCTGGATGAGAAGAAATTCTCATGTCCGGTTCTGTAGTAGAGATGGAATTGAGAAAGAACCATCAACTATAACCCCAAAAGAACCCGATTCCGTAAACAACATCGAGGAAGAATGAAAGGAATAGCTTTTCGAGGAAATCGTATTTGTTTTGGAAGATATGCTCTTCAAGCACTTGAATCCGCTTGGATTACATCTAGACAAATAGAAGCCGGACGACGAGCAATGACACGAAATGCACGCCGCGGTGGAAAAATATGGGTACGTATATTTCCCGACAAACCCATTACTTTAAGACCTACGGAAACACGGATGGGTTCGGGGAAAGGATCTCCCGAATATTGGGTAGCTGTCGTTAAACCGGGTAGAATACTTTATGAAATGGGCGGAGTAGCAGAAAATATCGCAAAAAAGTCTATGTCAATAGCAGCATCAAAAATGCCTATACGAACTCAATTCCTTATTTCAAAATAGGAATATAGAACCAAAGGAAAAAGACCTTTTGTATACTAAAAAAAAGTGGAAGTTTATTTTTTTGTTTTGGACAAACAATATATCTTTTTTTTTTCCTTTGCATTTAAATAACAAATAAAAAAAAAAAATGATATGATCCAATCTCAGACCCATTTGAATGTAGCAGATAACAGCGGAGCCCGAGAATTGATGTGTATTCGAATCATAGGGACTAGTAATCGCCGATATGCTCATATCGGTGACGTTATTGTTGCTGTGATCAAGGAAGCAGCACCAAATTCACCTCTAGAAAGATCAGAAGTAATCAGAGCTGTAATTGTACGTACTTGTAAAGAACTTAAACGTAATAACGGTATAATAATAAGATACGATGACAATGCTGCAGTTGTCATTGATCAAGAGGGAAATCCGAAAGGAACTCGAATTTTTGGTGCAATTGCCCGGGAATTGAGACAATTAAATTTTACTAAAATTGTTTCATTAGCACCTGAGGTCTTATAAGATAAAATAAGATAAAAAATTAGACGATATAAGATAGAAAATTTCAGATTAAGAGGAGACCATGATATAGTTATAGTATTTAGTATTATAGTTATAGTATTTTAATTAGTTGAATAAAAACGAAATAGAATTACTCAAATCAAATTAATTAGTAAATTGTGTTTCACGCATATACCTTTAATTAAATAATAAGAAAATAAAAATTCAGAGATTAAATAAAATAATTAATTAACAAAAACCAAGAGTATGTTGATTATATCAAAACTAGCGAAAAATAATAATTTTAGTTTATCATGGGTAGGGATCCTATTGCTGAGATAATAACCTCTATACGAAATGCTGACATGAATAGAAAAGGAATCGTTCGAATAGCAGCTACTAACATCAACGAAAACATTATCAAAATACTCTTACGAGAGGGTTTTATTGAAAATGTAAGGAAACATCGGGAAGAAAACAAAAAATTTTTGGTTTTAATCTTACGCCATAGAAGGAAGAAGAAAGGACCATATAGAACTAGTCTAAATTTAAAACGAATCAGCCGACCAGGTTTACGAATTTATTCTAACTATCAAAAAATTCCTAGAATTTTGGGTGGGATGGGCATTGTAATTCTTTCTACTTCGCGAGGTATAATGACAGACCGGGAAGCTCGACTCGAAAGAATTGGCGGAGAAATCTTGTGTTATATATGGTAATCTTTTTAATATCCGAATTCGACCCAGACTTCTTATTTATTTGTTAAAAAAAGAGATTTAAAGAATAGGTTTACCATTCCTCTCGATTCCTCTTACATTAGTTAATACTTCAAGAGGATTTGCGATGGGATGAAAGAACAAAAATTAATTTTGGAAAGTTTAATTACTAAATCTGAATCACTTTTTCAATTTCAATAATATGTTCCAAGTTCGTTTAGATAATCAAGATCTGGTTTTAGGTTATCTTTTAGCCAAGATAATTTTTTTTACGTATACTAACACCACGAGATAGTATCAAAGTACTTATAATTCGATCCGAGCACGTCTAATTTATAGACTCCATAAAAAAATTTCAATGATTAGGAAATTTTTTCTTTCAACTTTAAAAGCACTTTCACCTTTCGTAGGAATAGAATTTAAGATTTCAAAATTTAAAGAAACTTAGTTTCTTCAAAAAAAAATTATGTATATTCAAAAATTAAGGGATGACAAATATGAAAATAAGAGCTTCTGTTCGTAAAATTTGTGAAAAATGTCGACTGATACGTAGACGGGGACGAATTTTAATAATTTGCTTCAACCCAAGACATAAACAAAGACAAGGATAATCTTTCTAAACGAGAACACTCTAAAGGATCCGATGGAAAAAAAAAAAAAAAGAAAGGATCCATTTTGACATAAAATGGATATATCCATAGACCGCTGACTTATATTTATGAGATGATAAAATATGGCAAAACCTTTACCACGAATTGGTTCACGCAGAACTGGACGCATTGGTTCACGTAAGAATGGACGTAAAATACCAAAAGGAGTTATTCATGTTCAAGCAAGTTTCAACAATACTATTGTGACTGTTACAGATGTACGGGGACGAGTAATTTCTTGGTCCTCAGCTGGCACTTGTGGATTCAAAGGCACAAGAAGAGGAACACCTTTTGCTGCTCAAACCGCAGCAGGAAATGCTATTCGGACAGTAGTGGATCAAGGAATGCAACGAGCAGAAGTCATGATAAAAGGGACTGGTCTTGGACGAGATGCGGCATTAAGAGCTATTCGCAGAAGTGGTATACTATTAACTTTCGTCCGGGATGTAACCCCTATGCCACATAATGGATGCAGACCCCCTAAAAAAAGGCGCGTGTAAAAAGTAAATAGTTAATAGATTTCAAGAGAAATAAATAATTCAATGAATTCACAATAACAATATTATTATGGTTCGAGAGAAAGTAACAATATCTACTCGGACACTGCAGTGGAAATGTGTTGAATCAAGAAAAGACAATAAGCGTCTTTATTACGGACGCTTTATTCTGTCTCCACTTATGAAAGGACAATCTGATACAATAGGCATTGCGATTCGAAGGGCTTTGCTTGGAGAAATAGAAGGAACCTGTATCACACGTGCAAAATCTGAGAAAATATCACACGAATTTTCTACTATAGCAGGTATTCAAGAATCAATACATGAAATTTTAATGAATTTGAAAGAAATTGTATTGAGAAGCAATTTGTATGGAACTTGTGACGCGTCTATTTGTGTCAAGGGTCCTGGATATGTAACTGCTCAAGACATCATCGTACCACCTTTTGTGGAAATCATTGATAATACACAGCATATCGCTAGCCTAACGGAACCAATTGATTTGTGTATTCAATTACAAATCGAGAGGAATCGCGGCTATCGTATAAAACCGACAAAAACCTTACAAGACGGAAGTTTTCCTCTAGATGCTGTATTCATGCCAGTTCGAAATGCAAATCATAGCGTTCATTCTTATGGAAATGGGAATGA